AATGAAGTGCCTGAATAAAGGATTACCTTGATAGGGTAAATAAAGTAATTTAAATTACCTTCATTAAAATTACATAAGATAGAATTAAACTATCTCCTTTAGTATCAAAAACTAATGTGCATCATACACCTTAATGTAAAATAAAAAGGTAAGCTAACTAAGCTAATGGGTTCATACCCCATTCATAGAGGTATTAATCCTCTCCTTTTTAATGCACAACAACTCAACAAAACTTCTCTTCCTATCAATATTATTGGTAGGAACGATCCTGTCCATCTCATCAAACTCCTGATTTGGAGTTTGAATAGGACTAGAGATCAACTTACTCTCGTTTATTTCCATATTGACAAATAATAAAAACATAATAATAAATGAATCAGCAATTAAATATTTCATTGTTCAAGCAATAGCATCTACAATGTTATTATTTTCAATTTTGTTGATTCAAATAGAATCTCTAATAAGATGGGAAGAAAAAATAATTCCATCAATAATAATTAGATCAAGACTATTATTAAAAATTGGAGCTGCTCCATTTCACTTCTGATTTCCAGAAGTTATAAGAGCAACAAGATGAATTAACTGTTTAATTCTAATAACATGGCAAAAAATTGCTCCAATAATAGTCTTATCCTACTGTATCCAAATAAGAATTTTTATATTTCTAGTTATTATTCTAAGAATTTCTATTGGAGCATTAGGAGGTTTAAATAAAACATCATTACGTCAGATTTTAGCATATTCATCAATTAGACATATCGGATGAATAATTAGATCAATAATTGCAAGAGAAAATGTATGAGAATTATATTTCATCATCTACTCATTATTAAGTACAATTATAGTTCTAATATTCAAAAACATAAATCTATTCTTTATTAATCAAATTTACTCAGCAAATAACATAAAAACAGAAATTAAATTCATAATATTTCTTTCACTATTATCACTTGGAGGATTACCACCATTTATAGGATTCCTACCCAAATGAATCATTATCCAAATATTGATTGAAAACAATATAACAGCAATTATAACAATTATAGTTGTATTAACAACTATTACACTTTACTATTACATACGAGTTAGATTTTCAGCACTAATTTTATCTTATACAGAAAACTCATGATTAATAAGATTAAAAACTAAAAAAACAACATTAATTTTACCTTTTATAGTAACAATTTCAACAATAGGGTTAATTTGTTCATCTACCTTAATTTCTCTATATTAAGGACTTAAGTTAAACAAACTAATAACCTTCAAAGTTATAATTAAAAGGTAATCTTTTAGGCCTTAGTAAAAGCTCTTACACCTTTAGAATTGCAGTCTAAAATCATAATTGAATATAAAGCCTAAATTAATACTTATGGTAAAAGAGAATAATTCTCATGAATAGATTTACAGTCTACCGCCTATAATTTCAGCCATTTTACCGCAAAAATGATTATTCTCAACAAACCATAAGGATATTGGCACTTTATATTTTATATTTGGAGCATGAGCTGGAATAGTAGGAACATCAATAAGTATAATTATCCGAGCAGAATTAGGTCAACCAGGTTCATTAATTAGAGATGATCAAATTTATAATGTAATTATTACAGCCCATGCATTTGTAATAATTTTTTTTATAGTAATACCTATTATAATTGGTGGATTTGGTAATTGACTTGTCCCATTAATAATTGGAGCACCAGATATAGCATTTCCCCGAATAAATAATATAAGTTTTTGATTATTACCACCATCATTAACCCTTTTAATTACCTCTTCAATAGTTGATAGAGGTGCTGGTACTGGGTGAACAGTCTACCCACCACTTGCCGGAGCAATTGCTCATGGAGGAGCCTCAGTAGATTTAGCTATTTTTTCCCTTCACTTAGCAGGTATTTCATCTATTTTAGGAGCAGTAAATTTCATTACAACAGTAATTAATATACGATCAGAAAGAATAACATTAGATCAAACACCTTTATTTGTATGATCAGTAGCAATTACTGCACTACTATTATTACTTTCATTACCAGTATTAGCTGGAGCAATTACAATATTATTAACTGACCGAAACTTAAATACCTCATTCTTTGATCCTGCTGGTGGTGGAGATCCAATTCTATATCAACATTTATTTTGATTCTTTGGTCATCCAGAAGTTTATATTTTAATTTTACCAGGATTTGGTATTATTTCACATATTGTCTGTCAAGAGAGTGGAAAAATTGAATCATTTGGAACATTAGGAATAATTTATGCAATATTATCCATTGGATTAATAGGATTTATTGTATGGGCACACCACATATTTACAGTAGGAATAGATGTAGATACACGAGCATACTTTACATCAGCAACAATAATTATTGCTGTACCAACAGGAATTAAAGTATTTAGATGAATAGCAACATTATATGGAACAAAATTTAAATTTAATCCACCATTATTATGAGCTTTAGGATTTATTTTTTTATTCACAATTGGTGGACTAACAGGATTAGTATTAGCAAATTCTTCTCTTGATATCATTTTACATGACACTTACTATGTTGTAGCTCATTTCCATTATGTTTTATCAATAGGGGCTGTATTTGCAATTATAGGAGGTATTATTCAATGATACCCATTATTTACAGGATTAAATATAAACAATACATGATTAAAAATTCAATTCTCAATTATATTTATTGGAGTTAATTTAACATTTTTTCCACAACATTTTTTAGGATTAGCAGGAATACCTCGACGATACTCTGACTACCCAGATGCATATACATCATGAAATGTAATATCAAGAATTGGATCTATAATTTCTATTGTAGGAATTATTATATTTATTATAATTATATGAGAAAGTATAATTAAAAATCGAACAATTATATTCAGAGCTAATATAAGTAGATCAACAGAATGATTACAAAATAATCCACCCGCCGAACATAGATATTCAGAATTACCATTAATTTCTAGATTCTAATATGGCAGATTAGTGCAATAGATTTAAGCTCTAAAAATAAAGGTTTGACCTTTTATTAGAATAATGGCAACATGATCAAACTTATCATTACAAGATGGAGCTTCACCTATAATAGAACAATTATCATTCTTTCATGATCATACTATAATTGTATTAATAATAATTACAGTAATTGTAGGATATTCATTAATATATATATTATTTATTAAATATACAAACCGAAATATATTACATGGTCATATAATTGAAACTGTATGAACAGCATTACCAGCAATTACATTAATTTTTATTGCACTACCATCATTACGATTACTTTATTTACTTGATGATTCAGTAGATGCAATAATTACAATTAAAACAATTGGACGACAATGATATTGAAGTTATGAATATTCAGATTTTATTGATGTAGAATTTGATACTTATATAACACCAGAAATAGATTTAGAAAATGAAGGATTTCGTTTATTAGATGTAGATAATCGAACAATTTTACCAATAAATACAGAAGTTCGAATTTTAACTAGAGCATCAGATGTTCTCCACTCATGAACAGTACCTGCTATTGGAATTAAAATTGATGCCACACCAGGTCGACTTAATCAAGGAACATTTACAATCAACCGACCAGGATTATTCTTTGGTCAATGTTCAGAAATTTGCGGAGCAAATCATAGATTCATACCAATTGTAATTGAAAGAACTTCAGCAAATCTATTTATTAAATGATTATCTAAGATAATATAAGGAGTTAGTTAAAATATAACATTAGAGTGTCAATCTAAAATAACTAATAAATAGTACACCTTGATCATCAGATGACTGAAAGTAAGTAATGGTCTCTTAAACCAAAAAATAGTAAATTAACACCTACTTCTGATGAGGTTTAAAAACTAAATTCCTCAAATATCACCCATCATATGATTTTCACTATTTATCTTATTTTCTATTACTCTTATTTTATTTAATCAAATAAATTTCTTCTCATACGAAATTAATAAAATTAAAAGAGTAAAAAAATGAATAATTAAAAGAAAGAATTTAATCTGAAAATGATAACAAATTTATTCTCCACTTTTGATCCATCTACTAATATTTTTAATTTATCATTAAATTGAACTAGAACATTTATTGGACTATTATTAATTCCATCACTATTTTGATTAATACCATCACGAATTAATATTATATGAAATAAAATAAACGTAACATTACATAATGAATTTAAAACACTATTAGGACCTAAATCATTTAATGGTACAACATTCATTTTTATTTCAATTTTTATTATAATACTATTTAATAATTTTATAGGACTATTTCCATATATTTTTACAAGAACTAGACATTTAGCATTAACATTTACAATTGCATTACCTTTATGATTAAGATTTATATTATTTGGATGAATTAATTATACTAATCATATATTTTCACATTTAGTTCCACAAGGAACACCACCAGCACTTATATCATTTATAGTATTAATTGAAACAATCAGAAATATTATCCGACCAGGAACTCTAGCAGTACGATTAGCAGCAAATATAATTGCTGGACATTTATTATTAACATTATTAGGTAATACAGGACCATCAATAATAATAAACCTTATTTCAATCTTAATTATTGGACAAATATTATTATTAACTCTAGAATCAGCAGTATCAATAATTCAAGCTTATGTATTCTCAATCTTAAGAACTTTATATTCCAGAGAAGTATATTAAACTTATGTTAACAACTCATTCAAATCACCCATTTCACATAGTAGATTATAGACCTTGACCATTAACAGGAGCAATTGGAGCAATAGTCTTAGTTTCAGGATTAGCTAAATGATTTCATTTATTTAACATAAATTTATTAATCATTGGATTAATAATTACATTATTAACTATAATCCAATGATGACGAGATGTAATTCGAGAAGGAACTTATCAAGGATTACATACAAGATTTGTTTCAATTGGATTACGATGAGGTATAATTTTATTTATTGCATCAGAAGTATTATTTTTTATTTCATTCTTTTGAGCATTTTTCGCTAGAAGATTATCACCAACAATTGAAATTGGAATATTATGACCTCCTATAGGAATTAAACCTTTTAATCCTATACAAATCCCATTACTCAATACAGCTATTCTTTTAGCTTCTGGAGTTACTGTTACATGAGCTCATCATAGTCTTATAGAATCTAATCACACACAAACCTTACAAGGTTTATTCTTTACAATTTTATTAGGAATATATTTTACAATATTACAAGCATATGAATATTGAGAAGCACCATTTACTATTGCCGATGCAATTTATGGATCAACATTTTTTGTTGCAACAGGATTTCATGGAATACACGTAATTATTGGAACAATTTTTCTATCTACATGTTTAATACGACACTTAATAAATCAATTCTCACCTAATCATCACTTTGGATTTGAAGCAGCAGCATGATATTGACATTTTGTAGATGTAGTATGATTATTCTTATATATTTCAATTTACTGATGAGGTAGATAATTATTTTTCTAGTATAAATAGTACAATTGACTTCCAATCAAAAAGATTGATTATTAATCAAGAAAAATAATTTTAATCTTATCAATAAGAATCATAATTAGATTTATTATACCAATAATCGTTATATTAATTGCAACAATTCTATCAAAAAAAATTATTAATGATCGAGAAAAAAGATCACCATTTGAATGTGGATTTGATCCAAAAAGATCAGCTCGCATACCTTTCTCATTACGATTTTTTCTAATTGCAGTAATCTTTTTAATCTTTGATGTAGAAATTGCATTAATTTTACCAATTGTAATTATTATAAAAACATCAAATATTATAGTATGAACAATATCATCAATATTCTTTATTATAGTTCTACTAATAGGATTATATCATGAATGAAATCAAGGAGCTCTTCAATGAGCAGAATAAAGGGTTATAGTTAATTATAACATTTGGGTTGCATTCAAAAAGTATTGATATATCAATTAACCTTAATTGAATAAGAAGCAAAATATTGCATTCAGTTTCGACCTGAAAATATGGTAATAATTACCCTTATTCTTATTAATTGAAGCCAAAAAGAGGCATATTACTGTTAATAATATAATTGAACATTTAAGTTCCAATTAAGGAAATGTAAAGCCAATATAAAAGCTGCTAACTTTTTATATTAGCGGTTAAATTCCGTTAACATTTCTATTTATATAGTTTATATAAAACATTACATTTTCACTGTAAAAATAATATATTTATATTTATAAATACACCTAAAAATAAAATATTTCCTTAACATCTTCAATGTTATGCTCTATATATATAAGCTATTTAGGTTTATAAGAAAAATAATATAAATAAAATAATTATTCAAAAAATAAAAGTCAATAAATAAATTTTAAAATTTAAATCATATCAACTTTGAATATAATTAATCACATAAATAAATAATCTATATAAACCCTTACCCCCTAATATTTCACCTCAACCACAATCAAAAGCCCTTAATGAATAATAACCTATTTTTAAAGGTAAATATCTAATAAAATTAGTTGAAAGAAAAGGTATAAATCATATTGAACCAGCAAATCTAACTAAAGATAAAAATTTTAATGAAATTAAATCGTAAAAAAAAATAAAATTAGAAATCAAATAACCTAAATAAGAACCTAAAATAACAACTAAAATTGTTAAAAACTTTAAATAATAAGGTAAAACAATTATATTAGGAATTGGAAAAATTAATCATGATAATAATCTACCACCAAAAACAGCAATAAATAATAAAGACAATATACTAAAAGAAATATAATACCCTTTATCATAAAAAGAAAAAATTGAATAATAATTATTATCACCAGACATTGAATAATAAAATAAACGAAAAGAATAAGAAGCCGTTAAACCAGTAGACAAAAAATACAAGAAAAAAATAAAACAATTAATTCATCTTAAACAAACCATCTCAAGAATTAAATCCTTTGAATAAAAACCAGCTAAAAAAGGCATACCACATAAAGACAAACTAGATACATTAAAACAAATAGAAGTTAAAGGTATAAAATTAACAATTGATCCTATAAAACGAATATCTTGAGAATCATTTAAATTATGAATTATTGAACCTGCACATATAAATAATAAAGCCTTAAATAAAGCATGAACTAATAAATGAAAAAAAGCAAGATTTGGATAACCTATAGCCAAAATACTTATTATTAAACCAAGTTGACTTAAAGTAGAAAGAGCAATAATCTTTTTTAAATCAAATTCAAAATTAGCACCCAAACCAGCTATAAACATAGTTATACAACCAATCAATAATAAAAATCATCCAAAATTATAATTATTTAATATAGGACTAAAACGAATTAATAAATAAACACCAGCAGTAACAAGAGTAGATGAATGAACTAAAGCAGAAACAGGTGTTGGAGCAGCCATAGCTGCAGGAAGTCAAGAAGAAAAAGGAATCTGAGCACTCTTAGTTATAGCCGCAAGAACAATTAATATAGTAATGATTTTTATTTCAAAAGATTCATTAATAAAATCATAATAATAAATATAATTTCAACCACCAAAATTTAATATTCAAGCAATTGAAATTAAAATAGAAACATCACCAATTCGATTTGATAAAGCAGTTAATATACCAGCACTATAAGATTTTACATTTTGATAATAAATAACTAAACAATAAGAAACTAAACCCAAACCATCCCATCCTAATAAAATACTAATTAAATTCGGACTAATAATTAAAAGAGCCATAGATAAAATAAATATTAAAACAATAAGAATAAAACGATTTATATTTTTCTCACCAAATATATAGTCCTCTCTATAATAAATTACTAAAGAAGAAATATATATAACAAAAGATATAAAAATAAGAGATATTCAATCAAAAATAAAGGTCATTACTAATATTGAACTATTTAAACTTAATAGTTCTCACTCAATAAAAACTCTATAATCAAATAATAAATAATAAATACTTAAAATAAAAATAAAAGTACTTATAAAAAATAAAGAAAAAAAACTTAATGAACAAATAGAAAACATATACACGGCCTAAGATGAAGTAATTCATATCTCTGATTCCACAAAACAATATTTTATATTAAAATACTTAAGCTAATTTAAAAATAAAAATAATCACCCCTTAAACATAAAATGTTTAAAGGAAATCAATGTAAAAATAATAAATGATACTCACGTAAATAACCTAAAGAATAAGTAAAGACACCAGAATAATAACAACCATGTTGAGAATAAGAATACATATATAATGTATAAACAGCTCTAAAAAAAGATAGAAAAATTAATACTAAAAATCTAAAAGTAGATCACGACATAATTCTATTTAATAAACTTAATTCACCTAACAAATTTAAAGAAGGAGGAGCTGCTATATTTGATGATATTAAAAGAAATCATCAAAGAGATATTCTTGGTATAAGATTAATTATACCTTTATTAATTAATAATCTTCGTCTACCTAAACGTTCATAAATAATATTAGATAAACAAAATAAACCAGAAGAACATAAACCATGACCAATTATTAAAGAAAGTGAACCTATACAACCTCATCAATTCATAGTTATTAAACCACCAATAACTATTCTTATATGAGCAACAGAAGAATAAGCAATTAAAGACTTTAAATCAACCTGACGAAAACAAATAAATCTAACAATAACACCACCAGATAAACCTAAAGCCAATCAAAAATAATTAAATTTTAAACCCAAATAAGAAATAATCTTCATAACACGAAAAATACCATATCCACCTAACTTTAATAAAACACCAGCAAGAATTATTCTTCCAGAAATTGGAGCCTCAACATGAGCCTTTGGTAATCAAAGATGAAATAAGAACAATGGCATCTTAACTAAAAATGCTAAAATAATAAAAACATAAAACATTAAATAATAAGAACCAAAATCAAATAATAAAGGAAAATAAAGAGTATTAGAAATATCATAAATTTTAAATAAAACCAATAATAATGGTAATCTAGCAACTAGTGTATAAAAAATTAAATAGATACCTGCTTGTAAACGTTCAGGTTGATAACCTCAACCTAAAATTAAAAGTAATGTTGGTACCAATCTAGCCTCAAAAAAAATATAAAAAGATAATAATCTTAAACTAGAAAAAGAACAATATAATATAACTAATAAAAATAAAACAATAAAAATAAAAAAACTTGAATGATAAGAAGATAAATGAATTGAAACTCTAGCAGTAATTATTAATGAACAAATCCAAAAACTCAACAAAATTAAACTAAAAGAAAAATAATCAATTCCAAAACAATATCTAATTATATTGAAATCAGAATAAGAATAAATAAAAATCATAAAAACAAAACTAGATAAAAATATTATAGAATGAACCAATCATCAACAACTTTTTAATAAACAAAGAGGGATTAAAAAAATAATTATAAATAAGTACTTTAACATAAAGACAACCCAAAAGAATTAAAAAAATCATTACCATGAGACCGAATTATAGAAACTAAAATAGAAAGACCTAAAGCACCTTCACAAACAGAAAAAACTAAAAAAATAACAGGAAAGAAATAATCATAATCAAATTCAATAAGAAAAATAATAATCATTATAAATAAAGAAAGAACAATATATTCTAATCTCAACAAAACTATAAGTAAATGCTTTCGCTTAGAAGAAAAAACATAAATACCTGAAAAATAAATAAATAAAGAAGTAAAAATAGAAAATATAAACATTAGTTTTAATAGTTTAAAAAAAACATCGGTCTTGTAAACCGAAAATAAGAAAAGCCCCCCCTTTTAAAACTTCAAGGGTAGAAATCTTTCTATCATCAATCTCCAAAACTGATATTTTATCATAAACTAACCCTTGAAATGATAAAAATAACTATTATAATATTATCAAATATAATTAATTTTAATCTAATTAAACTAAATCACCCTATATCAATAATAATATTTATTATTATACAAACTTTTCTTGTTGGTTTAATAACAGGAATAATGATAGAGAGATTTTGACTATCTTATATTTTATTTTTAACATTTCTTGGTGGTATATTAGTTCTATTTATTTATATTACAAGAATTGCATCAAATGAATTATTTAAACCTAAATTAATAACTATAATTTTAACATTATTTATATTTACTATTCTTATAATAATTTTAATTATTACAGATAAAACAATATTTATAGATATAATTAAAAATACAGAAACTATAAATATTAATAATTCAATTAATTATCAAGAAATAACTACATCATTAGAAAAATTATATAATAAACCTACATTTATTATCACTATAATAATAATAATTTATTTATTTCTTGCATTATTAGTAGTAGTTAAAATTACTAATATTAATCAAGGACCTATTCGTAAAATAAGATAATTACTAATGAATAAACCCTTACGACTTAAACACCCTTTAATTAAAATTATTAATTATTCTTTAATTGATTTACCAGCACCAATAAATATTTCATTTTGATGAAATTTTGGATCTCTATTAGGATTATGTTTAATAATTCAAATTATTACAGGATTATTCCTAGCTATACATTATACACCTAATATTGAAATAGCATTTAGAAGAGTTATTCATATTTGTCGGGATGTTAATAATGGATGAATTATCCGAACACTTCATGCAAACGGAGCATCTATGTTTTTTATTTGCATCTATCTTCATGTAGGACGAGGAATTTATTATAATTCATTTATATATATACATACATGAATAATTGGAACAGTAATTCTATTTTTAGTAATAGCAACCGCATTTATAGGATATGTTTTACCTTGAGGTCAAATATCTTTTTGAGGAGCAACAGTAATTACTAATTTATTATCAGCAATTCCTTATTTTGGACCTGATTTAGTTCAATGAGTTTGAGGTGGATTCGCTGTTGATAATGCAACATTAAATCGATTCTTTACTTTTCATTTTGTATTACCATTTGTAATTATAGCTATAGTTGTAATTCATTTATTTTTTCTTCATCAAACAGGATCAAATAACCCAATTGGACTAAATAGAAATATTGAAAAAATTCCTTTCCACCCTTACTTTACATTTAAAGATTTAATTACATTTGTATTAATAACATCTTTATTAATTATATTATGTTTAATTAACCCTTATATATTAGGAGATCCTGATAATTTTGTACCAGCAAATCCTCTTGTTACACCTGTTCACATTCAACCAGAATGATATTTTTTATTTGCTTATGCTATTTTACGATCAATTCCTAATAAATTAGGAGGCGTTATTGCACTATTTTTATCAATTAGAATCTTAATAATTATACCTTTTTATAATAAAACATTATTTCGAGGAATTCAATTTTATCCTATTAATCAAATTTTATTTTGAATTATAGTAATTATTGTATGTCTATTAACATGAATTGGTAAACGACCAGTTGAAGAACCATACATCATAACAGGACAAATTTTAACAATTATTTATTTTTCTTATTTTATTATTAATATCCATATTGCTAATATATGAGATAATTTAATTAAGAAATAAACTATTAAGTTAATTAGCTTAAGAAAAGCATATGTTTTGAAAACATAAAATTAGAAGTTTAATTCTTCTATTAACTTATAAATTCTAAAAAAATTTAACTAAATAGAAGAAATCAATAAAATTTTTAAACCAATAAAGAAAAATAAATAATTCAGAGATAAAGGTAAAAAACTTTTTCAAGCTAAATATATTAATTTATCATATCGAAATCGAGGTAAAGTACCTCGAATTCAAATAAATCTAAATGATATAATAACAAGCTTAATATAAAAAATAAAAGAATAGAAATCACCACCTAAAAAAATTAATACCAATAATATACTTATAAAAACAATTCTTGTATATTCAGCTAAAAAAATTAAAGTAAAACCTCCGGCACCATATTCAATATTAAACCCAGAAACCAATTCAGATTCACCTTCAGCAAAATCAAAAGGAGTACGATTAGTTTCTGCTAAACATGATGCAAAACAAGCTAGAGCTAAAGGAAAAGATAAAATAATAAATCAACAATAAAATTGATAATTTATAAAATCTAATATATTAAAACTATTAATTAAAATAATTAAAGATAATAAAATTAAAGCTAATCTAACTTCATAAGAAATAGTTTGAGCAACTGAACGTAATGAACCTAATAATGAATAATTTGAATTAGATGATCAACCAGCAATTATTACAGTATAGACACCTAATCTAGTACAACATAAAAAAAATAAAAATCCATATAAAAATGAACATATATAAGTTAAATAAGGAAAAATTACTCAAATAATTAAAGAAATTATTAAATTTAAAATTGGAGAAAAATAATAAAGTAAATAATTTGATATAATAGGAATTGGCTGCTCCTTACAAATTAATTTAATTGCATCACTAAAAGGCTGAGGAATACCAATAAAACCAACTTTATTAGGACCTTTTCGGATTTGAATATAACCTAATACTTTACGCTCTAATAAAGTTAAAAAGGCTACACTAATTAAAACACAAATAACTAAAAATAAAAAGTTTAAAATAAATATTAATAAATCATAAAGTATCAATACTATTTGTAGAAAAATCTACATTAATGAATTCTAAATTCAACACATTAATCTGTCAAAATAGTAATAATTAATCTTAATCAATTTAATAAAAAATATTTCATTCACATGGTCCTTTCGTACTAATATAAATTAATATTCTTAGGATAGAAACCGACCTGGCTCACGCCGGTCTGAACTCAGATCATGTAAGAATTTAAAGGTCGAACAGACCTAATTACTTAGTTACTGCACCAAGAATTTTTCTTAATCCAACATCGAGGTCGCAATCTGCTTTGTCGATATGAGCTCTCAAAAACAATTACGCTGTTATCCCTAAGGTAACTTAATCTTATGATCATAAATTATGGATCAAAAATAACATAAATTAATGATTTAATAATGAAGAGTTTATTAATTCTTCATGTCACCCCAACAAAACATTATCATTAAATATAAAAAAACTAACCTAAAAATATATATAAATTAAATGTTAAGCTCTATAGGGTCTTCTCGTCCTAAAGAAATATTTAAGCCTTTTGACTTAAAAGTTAAATTCTAAAAATTATTAAGAGACAGTTAATTTCTCGTCAAGCCATTCATTCCAGCCTCTAATTAAAAGACTAATGATTATGCTACCTTTGCACGGTCAAAATACCGCGGCTCTTTAAAATATCAGTGAGCAGGCTAGACCTCAAAATATCATCAAGAGGACATGTTTTTGATAAACAGGCGGAAATTAATTTTGCCTAATTCCTTATAATAAATTTATAAATAAAAATATTATAAACAAAATAAATATACTAATCTCATCATTATTACAAGAATTTTAATATTAAATTCATCATCTTAATACAAACCCTAAAATAATTATAAAATCAAATTTTATAATAATGAACTAAAACGTAATCTTAAAAATAGCTGATTTAAAGCTTATTATTATATTAAAATTATATAAATTATAGGATATACACTTTAGAGCTTATCCCCTAAAGAATAAATAATTTAATACTTTTAATTAAAAAATTAAATAAAACATTAAATATAAAAAATTAAAATTTTTCTTAAGAAACTAGATATATTAGGAAACGAATAACATTTCATTTCTAAAAATAAATTAATAATAATTATGACACATTAACTTTAATTTATTTTTAAATCAACCTAAATCGAGAATAATAAATAAATACTAAAATTTTAATAAACCCTGATACAAAAGGTACAATAAATAAAATCTACTTTAATTAATTTAATAAGTATTACATAATCCATTTACATTACTAATAAACTATAATAATAAAAATCTATTCTACAAAATATACTATGACAAAATTAAATAAAAATTTTTCTATTAAAAAATTAAAATAACAAAAATATAAAATAATATTATAAATATCAAAACATCCTGAATTGCACAGAATAATTTCCAGTGTAAATGAAATACTTTACTAATAAGTTATGTTTTGATATTAATTCCAGATACACTTTCCAGTACATCTACTATGTTACGACTTATCTCATCTAAATTGAAATTATTATTTAATAAAAATAGATTAATCAATAATGAGAGCGACGGGCGATGTGTACACACCTCAGAGCCAATATCAATTAAATTAAATAAATTAAATTACTATCAAATCCACCTTCATTAAAAGTATTTCACCAATAAATACGTAATAAATAAAAATTTATTGTAACCCACCTCCTCTTAATTATAAACTGCACCTTGACCTGAAATATTTTAAAATTATAAATTAAGAAAATTATAACTCCAATAAGATTTTCTGATAACGGAGATATACAAACAAATAAATTAAGTAAAGTTAATCGTGTATTATCAATTATGGGATAGGTTCCTCTGAATGGAATAAGGTACCGCCAAATTCTTTGGGTTTAAAGATCATAACTAAAACTACCCTGGTAAGCAAAATTAACACTTAAAATAATAGGGTATCTAATCCTAGTTTATTATTTAAGTTTCACAGGTTCATAATAGGAATCACAAAAAAATTTTTAATTTCACCTCATAAATTCATAATTTAACCCCAAATCTATAAATAACTGTTTTAACCAAAAATATTCACTTGTATTAATCGTATAACCGCGGCTGCTGGCACGAAATATGCCAATACTAAATCAATTGCTAATTCCAAAATTACTTGATAATTAAATTAAATCACTGCAAAAAGAACATTTAGTATTTATAAAACTTACATATAATACAAAGAAAAAATGAATAAATAAGCAAGAATAAAACTTTTTAAAAATAGATCGAACAAATACACTAAAAAAATTCTTACAGGAATAAAATTATATAAAAATATTAAGAAAAATATAATAAATAATAAACTAAAAAAACAAAAAAAATTAGAACAAACCCTTGGTTTTTTGCTACAACAACAACTTCTCTAATATGTAACATACATGGATATGGTACCTCTATCAATCAGGATGTTTTATATTATCTTCACCTATATTTAATCTTTACCTTTTTTTTTATTATATGGTAAAGATTAAATAATATAAATCATTTGACTTAATATAATTGTACATTTAATACAATATGTAATAATATACAATTAAATCCATTATATTAATATATATATAATTATGTATAAATAATGAATTAATTTAATTAGATAATCATATGATTATATTAATTATAATTAATTATATTAAATTAAAATAATATTAATTAAATAAATTATATTTATTATATCCTATTATAATAATGTAAAATATTTATGGATATATATAATTAAATATTTTATTATATAATAATTTCTTTTTCCCTAAAAATATAAGTAGCTAAACCTTTTTGATAAATATATAAATATAAATAATCAATTTACGTTAAATAAATTATAAGGATAATAATGATAAGATGTAATATATTAAATTAAGCATTTATATTATATTTTCGATACATTTACAATTTATTTCTAGAATTATTTGAATACAATGAGAATTATTCAATACACCTCCATTTTTTAAGATTTTTTGCAAAATTTTTTAAAAAATAAATATTTGTAAAATTATTAATTTAATTTAAAATTACAATAAAATTTAAAGTATAAAACCAATAATTTTTTTAAATTATTTGAATCTAATGCAAAACATACAAAATCTTTTTACTCAATAGGTGTTTTTAATTTATACATAAAATACAGAAAAATACAAATTTTGAAAAATA